GAGACATTTCCCCGGTTTTATTCGGAAAGGAGGGGGATAGGACGAAAAAAAAGAATGAATATCGACCGTTCCAGTATTCAAAATCGCGCGGGAAAATTGAGAGGGGGCGTGTATATGTGGTGGGGTATCTCCATCCATATTGAATTGCGGATACATCAATGGTAGAATCATTTCTGATTGGACCAAATACGGGTCCTCTGGTAGAGATGAAAGAAGATTGGCAAGAAAAAAAAAATAGGAGCAGATACTTTTTCGACATAGGAATCGGTATTTAATGAATTCAACGGTTCCAACATAAATAAATGAAAGAGAGGGGTAGAATCACAATGGGATCTCGTTCTCATAACATAAAGGGGATATGGCGAAATTGGTAGACGCTACGGACTTGATTGGATTGAGCCTTGGTATGGAAACCTACTAAGTGATAGCTTCCAAATTCAGAGAAACCCTGGAATTAAAAATGGGCAATCCTGAGCCAAATCCTGTTTTCGGAAAAACAAGGGTTCAGAAAGCGAGAATCAAAAAAGGATAGGTGCAGAGACTCAATGGAAGCTGTTCTAACGAATGGAGTTGATTACATTGGTAGAGGAATCCTTCGATCGAAATTCCAGAAAAGATGACCCTATATACGTACGTATACGTACTGAAATATCAAACGATTAATCACGACCGAGTCCGTATTTTTTATTTTATATAAAAAATGGAAGAATTCTTGTGAATCGATTCCAAAAGAAAGAATTGAATATTCAGTGATCAAATCATTCCCGGTCTGATGGATCTTTTGAAGAACTGATTAATCGGACGAGAATAAAGATAGAGTCCCACTCTACATGTCAATATTGACAACAATGAAATTTATAGTAAGAGGAAAATCCGTCGACTTTAGAAATCGTGAGGGTTCAAGTCCCTCTATCCCCAATAAAAGAAAAAGTCCACTCCCTAACCTTGTTTCGTCATCGGTTCCAAATTAGTTATGTTTCTCATTCACTCTACTCTTTCACAAACAGATCTGGTCAAAAACCTTTCTCTCTTATCACAAGCCTTGTTATAGATACGATATACTTACAAATGAACATATATGGGCAAGAAATCTCTATCATTACTCTACCCCTACACTCACTTACAAAATTTGCTTTTTGAAGACCCAAGAAATTACAGGGCCTAGGTAATTGTAAGACTTTTTGAGTCCCTTTATTTAATTGACATAGACCCAAGTCCTATATTAGGATGATGCATCGGGAATGGTCGGGATAGCTCAGCTGGTAGAGCAGAGGACTGAAAATCCTCGTGTCACCAGTTCAAATCTGGTTCCTGACACGTGGTTAATGTATCGAATCGATACTCATACAAACGAATTGATATGGATATCGGGATCCATATTCGTTAATAGTTTAGACCAGGATACATACTTATCCGCCTAGACATATAGATCTATACCCCCATTTTTGTAGATGGGTAAAGAGTATATGGGTAATAAAGAAAAAAATGAGATTCTATTACCTCTTCTTTTTTTTATACTGTACCTCCTCTTGCTCAAAAAGAATGTTAATACTTCATACATATCCGAAATTAGTTGGCTGAAAACCCCAAAGTCTAGCCTGGGGGAGTTGAAGGATAGGAATAGACAGGATTCATTTCAAATACAGTACAAAGAAAATACGATCCCTTTTCATTTATGAATTTCATATTTTCTTGCGTATTATATTTCTTCACTTCCTCCTACGCGACTTTCCGGGGCCCATCTAAGTGATGTGCGCGGTACAAAGTTCATGGTGCAGAACTCTTTTGATTCATCCTCTTGGTTTTACTCATACGAAATAGATATCTTCCAAATTGGGGAATATTAACAAAGCCCCTTTATTAGTCCATCCATAATACGAATTAAAGTCCAGTGACTTTGTTTCATCTAGAACGTAAAAAGATTCCTTGAATATCTGGAGTCGTAGAAGTAAAGATTCGTTTCTTATCATTCAATGAGCATCTTGTATTTCATAGAAATTGGGGGCAATATAATCCTTACGTAGGGGCCATCCTATCCAACTTTCGGGCATCAAGATACGTTTCAGGCGTGGATGATTTTCATAAGAGATCCCCAACATATCATAAGATTCTCGTTCTTGAAAATCCGCACTTTTCCAAATCCAGAAAACAGACGGGATTTTAGGATTCCTCCTTGGGGCAAATACTTTTATGCAGACCTCTTCAGGTTGATCCACACCATACTCTATTCTTGTAAGATAATACACACTAGCTAACAATCCGCCAGGTGCTACATCATAGGCACACTGGAAACGTAGATAATTATAACCATATACATATGAAATGACAGCAATGGAGTACCAATCCGCGGGCTTTATTTGTAAAGTCTCTATTCCTTGGTAATCGAAGCCCAAAGATCTATGAACTAGCCCGTGCTTGACTAGCCAAGCAGATAAACGACCCTGCATCTTCATGATCTCTCCCACATTTGTATTTGTATGAGTATTTTACATTTACGATG